TGTTCCTTCTATTTCTCCAAGTAAGGCCCTTCGCATGGCAATACCGATGGTATCAGCTTGACCTTTCATAAGTGGTGACAGAATGAAACGACCATAATAAAGACGCTTACTGTCTACTCTTGATTCAACACACTTCCACTGTAGTGTTCGAGTGGATCCTGCTACTTCCTCTCGAACCATACTATACTAGTATTATTATTTGATCATTTATTTCTCTTGAAATCGGTTTAATTCTTATTTCTACACACGTCTTTTTTTAGGAGGTCGACATCCATTATGTGGCATAGGTGTTACATCACGTACGAAGCTTAATAATATACCACTTCTACGAATGGCTCGTAATGCTGCATCTCTTCCGAGACCAGGACCCTTTATCATAACTTCTGCTCGTTGCATACCCTGATCAACCACTGTACGAATAGCATTTACCGCTGTGGCTTGAGCAGCATAAGGTGTTCCTCTTCTTGTGCCTTTGAATCCAGAAGTACCGGCGGAGGCCCAAGAAACTACCCGACCTCGTACATCTGTAACAGTTATAATGGTATTGTTGAAACTCGCTTGAACATGAATAACGCCTTTTGGTATTCTACGTCCATTCTTACGTGAACCAATACGCCTATCCCTACGTGAACCAATTCTTGGTATAGCTTTTGTCATATTTTATCATCTCATATTTATGAGTCAGAAATATACAAAAAGAAAAGATACGGAGATATCCATTTCATGTTAAAACGGATCCTTTACCTTATTTTTACATATTTTATTTTTAAATTTTGGAAAGTAAAGTTCTTTTTTAGAAGAATTACCCTTGTCTCTGTTTATGTTTCGGATTGGAACAAATCACTATAATTCGTCCACGCCTGCGAATCAGTCGACATTTTTCACAAATTTTACGAACGGAAGCCCTTATTTTCATATTTTTTATTCCTTACCTTAATTCTGAATCCACTTCTTGGAAGAGAATAAGTCTCTTGAATTTTTTTTGAACTTCGAATTGTATACCCATGGTTAAAAAAATAACCTAATCGTTCGAATCTTTGTTGCGAAGTCGATAAATTATACGTCCCCTGGTTGAATCATAACGACTTACTTCAATTTTTACTCTATCTCCCGGTAGTATCCGTATAAAACTGCGGCGGATCCTCCCTGAAACATATCCTAGAATTAGATCTTCATTATCTAAACGGACCCGGAACATACCGTTGGGAAGTGATTCAGTAATTAAACCCTCATGAATCAATTTTTGTTCTTTCATTCCAGGTAACCTCCTTGAAGTATCAACTAATGGAGGAAGAGTTATATAACTCACTTTTCCTCTCTATTTTACAAATAGGAAGTTAGAGATCAAATTCGGATACCAGAGGTGGAAGATTACCATATATAACACAAAATTTCTCCTCCAATTCTTTCTAGTCGAGCTTCTCGATCTGTTATTATACCTCGAGAAGTAGAAAGAATTACAATTCCCATTCCACCTAAAATCTTAGGAATTCGTTGATAGTTGGAATAAATTCGTAAGCCGGGCCGGCTGATACGCTTTAAAATGGTTCTAGTTTTATATATTCCTTTTCTGGTTTTTCTATGTCGCAGAGTTGAAACCAAGAAATATTTGTTACTCTCCTGATGTTTCCGAACGTTTTCAATAAAACCTTCTCGTAGAAGTATTTTAACAATGTTTTCGGTGATATTTGTAGATGCTATTCGAACCCTTCCTTTTTTATCCGTGTCAGCATTTCTTATAGAAGTTATTAGATCGGCAATAGTGTCCCTACCCATGACGAACTAGAATTATAGGTTCCTCCAAATTTTGATATAATCAACATGTTTCCTTTTTTTTTCTTTTTTTTTTTATTCTAAAGTATATACGTGAGACACAATCTACTAATTTGATATATTTCAGATACCCTACTATATCATAGTTTCATCTACTACTATTTATAATACTTCAGGAGCTAATGAAACTATTTTAGTAAAATTTAACTGTCTCAATTCTCGAGCGATCGCACCAAAAACTCGAGTTCCTTTTGGATTTCCTTCTTGATCAATGACAACTGCAGCATTGTCGTCATATCGTATTATCATACCGTTTTCACGTTTGAGTTCTTTACATGTACGTACAATTACAGCTCTAATTACTTCTGATCTTTCTAGAGGCATATTGGGAACTGCTTCTTTGATTACAGCAACAATAACATCACCAATATGAGCATATCGGTGATTACCAGCTCCTATGATTCGAATACACATCAATTTTCGAGCTCCGCTGTTATCCGCTACATTCAAAAGGGTCTGAGGTTGAATCATATCATTTTTATTTCAATCTGTTATTTCAATGCAAAAGTATGAAAGAAAAAAAAGAAATATTGTCCGTCCAGAAATAAATAAACCTGCGGTTGTTTTTTCATCCCCAATACCCCTTTTTGTTTAGTTCTGCATCTCTATCCTGAAATAAGAAATTGAGTTCGTATAGGCATTTTGCGCGCAGCTATTGAGATAGCTG